TCTATTGGATCTCTTTTAGAAGATGGCATGCCGCCACTCGGACTCGAACCGAGATGCTCTAGCACTGCTTCCTAAGAGCAGCGTGTCTACCGATTTCACCATAGCGGCTTGCTCGAACTCATAATAGCCTATTTATATTCAATCGTCGAGATTGAACAAGTCAATTTGAAGGTTCATTAGTTTCATTTAGGGTGTCCGGTTTATTTATCTTAAGGCTTTGACGTAGTTTATCCTATTCTAAAAAACAACTCTTGCAACTAGATAATTCTTTCGATAGAATCATTTTTTTTTACTTTTATTGTCATTATTTCTGGTTTATCTGATTTCAAAATTTCAGACAAAAATCAATTTTCTAAATGAATCCAAAATATGCCTATTTTGGATTACTCCAAATTGACACATTATTTGTACATATATATAATATCTCAACAATTAAGTTCTTTTTATGTTAAATACATTACATATAGTAAATACAATAAATTAAGAAGTCAGAAAATTATCCAAAAATTTTTAACATGAAATCCATTAGTTTCAACAATTAATTAATTTGAACTAAAAATCTTATATCTGCCCTTCCCGAGAAAGAGAAAAATTTTTTATTTTTGTAAAGGTCGATGGGGAAAATAAGACTCCCCACCACACCACCAAAATCTGAGTGAAAATATACTAAAAAAATTTTTTTAGAATTCAGAAAACGGAAGAATTCTTCTTTTAGACATCTTATCTTATAATCTTATAATTAAGAGTCTATTTCATATTGATTAGAATAGGGACTACCAATTGTTAATTTTATATTAACTTTGAAATTCACAAATTATTCCAATATTTTAGGACTTATTTGTTTGTCGTACAAAAAAACTTTTTGAATTCCCGGTAGAAAGAGATTTCCCTAATGACAAAGCTTTTAACGCTGCCCAAAATCCTTTCCTTTTCCAAATATTTTTACGAATACGCTTTTTTGATATCGAAGTACGTTTTTTTGGAACTGCCATTTTAAAATGAAGAAGTTACTCATTGTTATAGTTGGATGTGAAAGACATCTATTGTTCAAAACAAATTATTATTTCTTATTCATTATCTATTTTTTTCTCTAAATAAGATTTTATTAAAAAAAAAAAAAAGAAATATAGATATGTCAAAGATCCGTGAAAATTGGATCAAAAATTACTCGAAATAACAAAATTTTGATTCCATACACTATTTGTAAAACCTAAATTTTTTCGTTTGGAACTTTTAGTTCTCGTTGTTTATCTCTCAAAGTTATATCTTTAGAATCTGCTATGGCATAAAAATAAATCAAACTTAATAAAATCAATAAAAAACCTAAAAGACTTTTATTTTTGTTATTTTATTTTTGTTATTCTATACTTTATTTACATGTAATAAAATACTTCAAGGGCTTGTAAACTTTTGCCTAATAAATTGAGTTTTTTTTTTTTTTATAAAAAATACACCTAAATTCAATTTTAAAATTCGAGTGAGACTAGTAATAAATCTGTTAAAGGATACGTGGTTTGATAAAAAAATATCTCAGTCATTTTTTATCCTTTCTCGATAAAAAGTAAATTTTAGATCTATAATCTTCTAAAATCTAAAATTTACTAATAAATTGAAATGGAAAACAATGAATCCCATAATGAATTAGTTAATGAGTTGAAATAAACTAACTAAAATCAAGAGTTTTTATTTCATTAGACCGATGACCTTAGTTAATCCTATAATTCATATCAGCATCAAGTACTCTTTTTAGCCCAAATTTTTATCCTTGCTCTACAAATACAAATCTAAATTCTTATTATTATGATAATTTATCGTAATAATAATAAGAATTTAGATTTTCCTATTATAAGTATTTGTTTTTATATGTCGCTTGGTCATATCATTTGACCAATTATAACTTCTTGTTTTGAATATTTGAACGATTTTGAAAAGACTCAGAATAAATACTAATCTAAAATTATTAAATAAGTTAGTGCATATATTGATTTTTTTATTGACTTTTTTCGAAAGAAGTAAAATCCGGTGAATCGGAAACAATTAATTAAGAATAAAAAACTTTTTTTATGGAACAAATATATCAATATGCGTGGATAATACCTTTTCTTCCACTTCCAGTTCCTATGTTAATAGGGTTGGGACTTCTTCTTTTTCCGACGGCAACAAAAAGTATTCGTCGTATGTGGGCTTTTCAAAGCGTTTTATTGTTAAGTATAGTCATGATTTTTTCCATGAATCTGTCTATTCAGCAAATAAATAGCAGTTCTGTCTATCAATATGTATGGTCTTGGATTATCAATAATGATTTTTCTTTAGAATTCGGATACTTGATCGATCCACTTACTTCTATTATGTCAATATTAATCACTACTGTTGGAATTATGGTTCTTATTTATAGTGATAATTATATGTCTCATGATCACGGATATTTGAGATTTTTTGCTTATATGAGTTTTTTCAGTACTTCCATGTTGGGATTAGTTACTAGTTCAAATTTGATACA